TTTACTGATAACGAGCCGGACACCAATACTCATACTAATACTAATAATACGAGTGATCGTGATGAAGTGGAAGAAGTGGCTTTGATACGTTATTCACAACAACCGGATTTTCGTCGGGATATAATCAAAGGATCCATGCGCGCTCAAAGACGTAAAATTGTTATTTGGGAACTGTTTCAAGCAAATGTGCATTCCCCACTTTTTTTGGACAAAATAGACAAAACTTTTTTTTTTTCTTTTGATATCTCCGAAATGACGAAGTTCATTTTTAGGAATTGTATGGGGAAAAATACAAAATTGAAAACTTCGGATCCTGAGGAGAAAGAAAAAAAGGAGAAAAAAGAAGAAAATGAGCGAATAGCAGTAGCAGAGACCTGGGATAGTATTCTATTTGCTCAACCAATAAGGGGTTCGATGTTAGTAACCCAATCAATTCTTAGAAAATATATTGTATTGCCTTTATTGATAATAGCTAAAAATACCGCCCGTATCTTATTATTTCAATTCCCCGAGTGGTTCGAGGATTGGGAAGAGTGGAATAGAGAAATCCACGTTAAATGCACTTATAACGGTGTTCCATTATCAGAAACCGAATTTCCGAGAAACTGGTTAAAAGACGGTATTCAGATAAAGATTCTATTTCCTTTGTGTCTGAAACCTTGGCACAGATTTAAGCTACGATCCCATCATAGAGGTCCAATGAAAAAGAAAGGAAAAAAATATAATTTTTGTTTTTTAACAGTCTGGGGAATGGAAACAGAACTTCCTTTTGGTTCTCCCCGAAACCAACCGTCCTTTTTTGAACCCATTTTAAAAGAACTCGAAAAAAAAATTAGAAAGGTGAAAAATCAATTTTTTCGAATTCTAAGAGTTGTAAAAGAAAGAACAAAATGGTTTCTAACGGTCTTAAAAGAAAAAAAAAGATGGGTTATCGAAATAATTCTATTTATAAAAAGAATAATGAAAGAACTTGCAAAAATAAATCCAATTCTATTATTTGGATTAAAAGAAGTATATGAATCGAGTGAAAATAAAAATAGAAAAAATTCACAAAATTCTATAACTATAATTAGTAATCAGATTATTCATGAATCGCCCATTCGAATTAGATCCACGGATTGGACAAATTATTATTATTCACTGACAGAAAAAAAAATGAAGAATCTGGCTGATAGGACAAGCACAATCAGAAATCAAATAGAAAGAATCACAAAAGACAAGAAAAAAATATTTCTAACCCCAGAGATAAATATTAGTCCTAAAAAAATGAGTTGTGGTGATAAAAGATCAGAATCACTGAAAAGTTTTTGGGAGATAGTAAAAAAAAGAAGTATCCGTTTAATACGTAAATGGCATTTTTTTTTGAAATTTGTCATTGAAAAGATATACCTTCTATGTATCATTAATATTCCCAGGATCAATGCACAACTTTTCCTTGAATCAACAAAAAAAATTCTTGATAAATACATTTACAATTACAATGATGAAACAAATCAAGAAGAAATTGATGAAATAAATCAAAAAAAAATTCACTTTATTTCGACTATAAAAAAGTCGCTTTTTCATATTAGTAATAATAATTCACAGATTTTTTGTGACCTATCCTCCTTATCACAAGCATATGTATTTTACAAATTATCACAAACCAAAGTTATTAACAAGTATCACTTGAGATCTGTACTTGAATATCACGAAAGATCTCTTTTTCTTAAAGATAGAATAAAGGATTATTTTCGAACACAAGGAATATTTCATTTCGAATCAAGGCATAAGAAACTTCGAAATTCTGGAATGAATGACTGGAAAAACTGGTTAAAGGGTCATTATCAATATCAATACGATTTATCTCAGACTAGATGGGCTAGATTAGTACCACAAAAATGGCAAAATAGAGTCAATCAACGTCGTACAACTCAAAATAAAGACTCAAAAAAATTAGGTTCATATGAAAAAGACCAATTAATTCATTACCAAAAACAAAATGATTATGCAGTGGAGTTATTATCGAATAAAAAAGAAAAATTAAAAAAACACTACGGATATGATCTTTTATCACATAAATATATAAATTATGAAAATAAGAAAGACTTATATATTTATAGATCACCCTTACAAGTAAACGAAGGCCGAGAAATTACCTATAACTACACCACACATAAACTTGAATCATTTTGTGTGCTGGGGGGTATACCTATTAGGGATTATCTAGGAGAAGATTATATTATTGAGACGGATAAAAATCCGGATAGAAAATATTTTGATTGGGGAATTCTCCATTTTTGTCTTAGAAAAGAGGTCGATATTGATACCTGGACCAATATGGATACCGAGGCCAGCATTAATAAAAAGACTAAGACTGGAACTAATTATTCTCAAATAGTGGAGAAAATTAATAAAAAAGATCTTTTCATGATTCATGAAGAAATCAACCCATCCAATCAAAAAAAAAAACCTTTTGATTGGATGGGAATGAATGAAGAAATACTAAATCGTACCATATCAAATCTGGAACTTTGGTTCGTCCCAGAATTTTTGCTACTTTATGATACATATAAGATGAAACCATGGGGCATACCAATAAAATTACTTCTTGTAAATTTGAATGGAAATGAAAATGTTAGTGAAAATAAAAACATTAACAGAAAACAAAAAAAAAATCTTCCTCTATCATCTAATAAAAATAAAAAAAAATCTCTTGAATTAGAGAATCGAAATCAAGAAGAAAAAGAATCTTCGAGCCAAGGAGATCTTGGATCAAATGCACAAAACCAAGGGAATCTTGGACCAAATGCACAAAACCAAGGGAATCTTGGATCAGTTCTACCAAATCAACAAAAAAATCTTGAAGAAGATTATGCAGGATCGGACATTAAAAAAGTTAGAAAGAAAAAACAATTCAAGAGCAAGGCAGAAGTGGAACTGGATTTATTGCTGAAAAAATATTTGCTTTTTCAATTGAGATGGAATGGTTCTTTGAATCAAAGAATATTGAATAATATCAAGATATATTGTTTCCTGCTTAGATTGATAAATCCAAAGGAAATTACTATATCCTCTATTCAAAAAGGAGAAATGAGTCTGGGTATAATGCTGATTAAGAGGGATCTAACTTTTACAGAATTGATAAAAAGGGGGATATTTATTATCGAACCAGTTCGTCTGTCTATAAAATGGGATGGACAATTTATTATGTATCAAACCATAGGTATTTCATTGGTCCATAAAAGTAAGCACCAAACTAATCAAAGATACCGAGAAAAAAGATGTATTGATAAAAATCATTTTGAAGGATTCATTGCAAGACATGAAAATATGCTTGGGAATGGAGACGAAAATCATTATGATTTGCTTGTTCCTGAAAATATTTCATCGCCTAGACGTCGTAGAGAGTTGAGAATTCTAACTTGTTTCCATTTTTTGAATGGGAATGTTCTAGATAGAAATCCGGTATTTTGTAATGGGAACAACGTAAAGAACTGCGGTCAATTTTTGAATGAGGACAAACATCTTGATAGAGATACAAATAAATTAATTAACATGAAATTAAAGTTCTTTCTTTGGCCCAATTATCGATTAGAAGATTTAGCTTGTATGAATCGCTATTGGTTTGATACCAATAATGGCAGTCGTTTCAGCATGTCAAGGATACATATGTATCCACGATTGAAAATAAGTTGATGGTACATTTCCTATATATTCCGTGCCATATCTGGTATATGAAAGCAAACAGATGTACACACACGTTGTGTTACATTACATTCGGGTACATGATTCAATGACGTATCAATTAGATCTAGGAATGAATCGGTAGAATCTTCTTATCTTAGTTTTAGGTCCAAATTTTTATCTTTTGTGGGTGCAAAAATGTACTATCTCCTTGTATCTATATCCAAAACCAATTTCAAATTGAATTGATTATTGATTAAGGTAATCTGAGAGAAAAAAGTAGTACATGAATAAATTAAGACGGTTTTGGATACCAGATTAAAAGGACTGGTTTTATTATTATTACTGATCGATAAAATTCATATCTGTAGAAAAGAAAAAATGAGAGGAGAAGAATTATTTTTATGGTAAAAAATGCATTCATCTCGGTTATTTCGCAAGAAGAAAAAGAAGAAAACAAGGGGTCTGCTGAATTTCAAGTATTCAATTTCACCAATAAAATACGGAGGCTTACTTCACATTTGGAATTGCACAGAAAAGACTATTTATCTCAGAGAGGTCTACGGAAAATTTTGGGAAAACGTCAACGGCTATTAGCTTATTTGTCAAAGAAAAATAAAGTACGTTATAAAGAATTAATTAGTCAGTTGGATATTCGGGAGCCAAAAATTCGTTAATTTTAAAATTCTTTTTGAATTATTTGATTTATTAGATCTTGAATTTTGATGAACTTCATTTCATTTTCAGCAATTCATGGAATAATGCATCGGGGAAAAAACATATGACTGTACCAGCTACAAGAAAAGACCTCATGATAGTCAATATGGGTCCTCACCATCCATCAATGCATGGTGTTCTTCGACTCATCGTTACTCTAGATGGTGAAGATGTTATTGACTGTGAACCCGTATTGGGTTATTTACACAGAGGGATGGAAAAAATTGCAGAAAACCGAACAATTATACAATATCTGCCTTATGTAACACGTTGGGATTATTTAGCTACTATGTTCACAGAAGCAATAACCGTAAATGCACCGGAACAGTTGGGAAATATTCAAGTACCTAAAAGAGCCAGCTATATCAGAGCAATTATGCTGGAGCTGAGTCGTATAGCTTCTCATTTGTTATGGCTTGGTCCTTTTATGGCGGATATCGGTGCACAGACTCCTTTTTTCTATATTTTTAGAGAGAGAGAGTTAATATATGATCTATTCGAAGCTGCCACAGGTATGCGAATGATGCATAATTATTTCCGTATCGGAGGAGTAGCTGCTGATTTACCTCATGGCTGGATAGATAAATGTTTGGATTTCTGCGACTATTTTTTAACAG